AAATGATTCATATCGTCAAGTGTACCCATTCCGAATTTCATTCCAATCAAATGATCCGCAGCTGCCAATATATCTCGCGGTAACAAAAATGTATTGTTCTGAGGTATATCAAGATTCAGTCTCCGATTCATATTTTGTCGACCAATCCTTCCTAATTCACATCTTTGTTGAAAGAATTTCTTTTGTAATTCCTTACATAAGGATTCAGAAAATACCGGATCGCCGCCTACACAAGAAAATTGTTGATAAAACTCCAAAATGGCATTTTCTTTTGACCCAATTTTTTTTTTCTCTTTATCATTCAGGAAAGACAAGAAAATCTCAGGATAGCAAACATTCTCTAGAATTGCTCTTAGATTCGAACCCATAGCTGATGATAGAACTAGAATAGATATTTTCTGTTTCCTACTCACGCGAGCCCAGATCCTTGCTTTTCTATCAATCTCTAATTCTAATCTTCCCCCCCAATCTGATATTATGGTGCCCGTATAGACCGAAATTCCGTTATGGTCCAATTCTGACCGATAATAGATACCGGGACTTTGTAATATTTGATTGATCACAATTCTGTATATTCCATTTACTATAGAAGTTCCCAGGGAATTCATTAAAGGAATGTTTCCAATAAAAATAGTTTGTTCTTGCATATCCCTACTGGTTTTCAAAATTAATCCCGCGGATACATATAATTCTGAAGAATATGTGAGTAATTCATATACAGCATCTCTTTCTTTTATCAAAGGTTCTACCAATTGATATGTTTCCACAAATAATTGAAATTCAATTTCTTGATCTGTATCTTCAATTTTTGGAAACTTATCAAGTTCTTCTGTTAAGCCCTGATCAATGAATCTACAAAATCCTTCAAATTGTATCTGATTAAAACCAGGTATTGTAGACATTCCCTCATTTCCATCCCCGAGCATTTTGAATTTCCTATTAATCGAAAAAATTCCATTATTGACCCATTTTTCATCAAATCATATGGATTGATCTAGCAATGATGGAATTTCTATTGTGTTTACTGAATCACATGAAATTTTAACCAACTCCACATATGTAATGTATAAAATGCATCTGAACGGAGGAAAAAAGAGAATTTTATACTCAAATTTGAATTTGTAACAGATACAAATGGAAAGGAATTGATAAATGCCACTTAGACTTATGGACTTTTGTCTAGAATCTCAAAAAAAGTGATTCAATTTCTACCATTTTTATGATATTACATATTCCAATCCTATTGGATACCAAAAAAATAAATGGATTCAGGATTTGATCTGTTCGATAAGATAAAGACATAATAACCATCAACTCTCTATTTTTGTTTGATGTTTTTTGAGCACTTAACCTTTTCGTGGATTCTATCCATTGTTCAACAAACAACAAAGAATTCTCATAAAAGAAAGATCTTTTTACCTATTTTTTAGTAGAATACGATTAAAGTGCATAACATAGTAAGAGGGCTTGTATTTATTAAACATGTGTAGATAGCTATCTATATTGATTTCCTCTGAGAATTGCCTATAGGCATCATATATAGTAGATAAGATACCCATTCATTTGTAGAACAATTTATGTTCTGGGGTTTACATATACTTCTATTTGCTGTTATAATTGAAATTGGAAAGGATTTTTTTTATTGAAAAGCATCAATACTGATTAGTTATGTATCAATTTCTATTTTCTTATATAGTGAAAAGAAAACCCTTCAAAGACAATTTTCAATTCAAATCCAAGAATCATTTATGAATTTACAGTCACATTTAATAGTTAATGGTTCCAATTTGTCCCGAATTTTTGATTTTGTGACTGAAAAACCACATTTTGTTTTTCAATAGAAAAGAGAGGGGAAGTTTTTAGATACAAGATGAAAGTACAATAAAAAAAAGAAGTTTAGTAATTCCTCCACCCCAAGCAAAGGGGGAATATTTTCATCTATTTCGTATGGTATCATTTTGGCGGCATGGCCGAGCGGTAAGGCGGGGGACTGCAAATCCTTTTTCCCCAGTTCAAATCCGGGTGTCGCCTGATTAACAAAAAACTCGAAATCCCTTATTTTTTTGATTTTACTGATATAACTCGCTGAATTTTTCCTGAGCAGAAGCAAACGGAGGAAGGGGACTCTTGATACTTGCTCGATTCTAAACATCTGGAAGTTCGGTGGTTCTCTAGAGCTAAGGGGCTGTAAATCCCTGCCTCTAGGATTCAAGGATATAGTAGTCGAAGGACTTTTATATAAAGATTTCCCAATTCCCTTCCACTACTAATGGAATGTAGTGTTTTAATTACTAGGTTTTGAATTAAATTGGATAGTCCGACGAAAAATCTAATTAGTGGTTGTGGAAAGGGCTGAAGATACCAGACTCATGGCAGTCTCTAAGTATTGAGGCATTCAATAACTATTTAATTCGATGGAAAATTGGCTTTTCTATATCAAACGCAAAAATCAATTCTTTCTTTTCAATAAACCCTAGTCAAGAATGGAATAGGCGGTCCT